GATAGACAAAAAAAGGACTTTCTCCCAATTTTTGTTCATCATCCATTTAAGATTTTGTAAATAGGTTGATTGAACTTGAAATTGAATAGAAATAATTAAATAAAAAATTGAATTCGTTTGGGTGGTATCAACAAAATGGATTGCGAACTCCTATATTCTGATTTAATTAATTGATCAACTTGCTACCGGACATCTTTTTTTTGATAATTTGCATTTTCGCAAACAATTTCGATACTTTAAAACTATATATTATGATAATAAATCCTATTGCTTCTGGTTCTGGTGTTTCCACACTTGAAAAAAAAAACCTGGGTCGTATCGCTCAAATTATTGGTCCCGTACTGGACGTAGCTTTTCCTCCAGGTAAAATGCCTAATATTTACAACGCTCTAGTAGTTAAGGGTCGAGATACTGCCGGCCAACCAATTAATGTGACTTGTGAGGTACAACAATTACTAGGAAATAATCGAGTTAGGGCTGTAGCTATGAGTGCTACAGATGGTCTAACGCGAGGAATGGAAGTTATTGACACAGGAGCTCCTCTAAGCGTTCCAGTCGGTGGAGCGACTCTTGGGCGAATTTTTAACGTACTGGGGGAGCCCGTTGATAATTTAGGGCCCGTGGATACTCGCACAACATCCCCTATTCATAGATCTGCGCCCGCCTTTACGCAGTTAGATACAAAATTATCGATTTTTGAAACAGGAATTAAAGTGGTAGATCTTTTAGCCCCCTATCGCCGTGGAGGAAAAATAGGACTTTTTGGTGGAGCTGGGGTGGGTAAAACAGTACTCATTATGGAATTGATCAACAATATTGCAAAAGCTCATGGGGGCGTATCCGTATTTGGTGGAGTAGGTGAACGTACTCGTGAAGGAAATGATCTTTACATGGAAATGAAAGAATCCGGAGTTATCAATGAACAAAATATTGCCGAATCAAAAGTGGCTCTAGTCTACGGTCAAATGAATGAACCACCAGGAGCACGTATGAGGGTTGGGTTGACTGCCCTAACTATGGCGGAATATTTCCGAGATGTTAATGAACAAGATGTACTTCTATTTATCGACAATATTTTTCGTTTTGTTCAAGCAGGATCTGAAGTATCTGCCTTATTGGGTCGAATGCCTTCCGCTGTAGGCTATCAACCAACTCTAAGTACTGAAATGGGTTCTTTACAGGAAAGAATTACTTCTACAAAAGAAGGGTCCATAACTTCGATTCAAGCAGTTTATGTACCTGCAGACGATTTGACGGATCCCGCTCCTGCTACGACATTTGCACATTTAGACGCTACTACTGTACTATCAAGAGGATTAGCTGCCAAAGGGATCTATCCAGCAGTGGATCCGTTAGATTCAACATCAACCATGCTCCAACCTCGGATCGTTGGCGAAGAACATTATGAAATTGCGCAAAGAGTTAAGGAAACCTTACAACGTTACAAAGAACTTCAGGACATTATAGCTATCCTTGGGTTGGATGAATTATCCGAAGAAGACCGGTTAACCGTAGCAAGAGCGCGAAAAATTGAGCGTTTCTTATCACAACCGTTTTTCGTAGCAGAAGTATTTACAGGCTCTCCAGGAAAATATGTTGGTCTAGCAGAAACAATTAGAGGATTTCAATTGATTCTTTCCGGAGAATTAGATGGTCTTCCTGAACAGGCCTTTTATTTGGTAGGTAACATCGACGAAGCTACCGCGAAAGCTATGAACTTAGAAATGGAGAGCAAATTGAAGAAATGACCTTAAATCTTTGTGTACTGACTCCTAATCGAATTGTTTGGAATTCAGAAGTAAAAGAAATCATTTTATCTACTAATAGTGGTCAAATCGGCGTATTACCAAACCACGCCCCTATTGCCACAGCTGTAGATATAGGGATTTTAAGAATACGCCTTAACGACCAATGGTTAACAATGGCTCTGATGGGCGGTTTTGCTAGAATAGGCAATAATGAAATCACTGTTTTAGTAAATGATGCTGAGAAGGGTAGTGACATTGATCCACAAGAAGCTCAGCAAACTCTTGAAATAGCAGAGGCTAACTTGAAGAAAGCTGAAGGAAAGAGACAAATAATTGAAGCAAATCTAGCTCTTAGACGAGCTAGGACACGGTTAGAGGCTATCAATACGATTTCATAACCAGTGAAATGCGCCTAAATACTCATAATAATAAATAAAAAGTTCGGCTTATACACCCTATAAGAATCCATATATAGACATATAGTATACACATAGAAGATAGATTCTTTTTTTTTGTCATTTTTTTTATTTTATAAAAAGTCTTTTAATTAATACTTTTAATCTTTTAATAATCTAGAATAGATAGAAGGTGAGTCTAAAAACTTATTAGATACCAGAATCAATGGTATCTAATAAGTTTTACCTACTATTGGATTTGAACCAATGACTCCCGCCGTATGAAAGCGATACTCTAACCACTAAGTTAAGTAGGTTATTTTACATCACCAAAGAGACCTAAAAAGTTACATCACA